TTGGATTTCTACAAAGAATCAAAAAAAAAACACGGAAAAAACTAAATTTCGAAATAGAATTCAGTCTTTAGACAAAGGATTTCTTTTGGCAGATATAATCGAAAAAAGAACTAGATTGTATAAGGAAAATCCGGAAGAGGGCAAAACCACCTTTGACTTTGACCCTAAGTTTTCTAAGTATGAGTCTGTTTATTTTTATAAAAGCAAACAAAACTATTCTTTTCTTGAGCCCTTTTCGTCTTTCGATTGGAAGAAAATAAAAAAAATGAAAAACTACCTGCAAGTAAAGATAGATCCTTTGTTGAGGAGTCGAAATCGTGTAAGTCTCTCTAAATATCAAAGATGTCTATTTGGACTCAGGTGGTCTGCCCCATTTAGCCTATCTCAATTCGTAGGAACTAGATCGGATAATACGAGTCGTATCCTTTTAGGTGACCTTCAGAAGCGTCCTCAATTTCTTAAAGATGAATATGAGTCAAAAAAGGACAATAATAAAAAGACAAAAAGACAACAGGATTCTTTTGATGCTTTAGAACAAAGAAGACGTTTTCGAAAACTTAGAAAAACCGTCCCTAAATGGACGATATCCCGATTAATCAGCGATTTGGAAGTCCTGTTACTGGACTATAATCCAAACGACCTTTCGGAACAACAAGAAACAGATAACGATATGTTCTCAAGGGACTTGAAACAGGTCATACTATTTACTAAGTTAGACGATACTGATGATCCCAATGGCCCGGATGAGTTGTTGGTGGAACACTATATGGATGTACCGGATTTTCGTCGAAACATAATCAAGGGTACTGGATGCGCTCAAAGGCGGAAAATAATTGCGAACCTGTATCTCCCAAGACCGTATTCACCACTTTTTCGTGGCAAAACCCAAATGAAGCTCGTGGTTATGTTTTATCACTTTTTTTTTCGAATTTGGAGAAGAATAGAATCCAAATTTGTTTTTGATCAAAAAAAAAAAATAAGAGACCCAGAACCAGAACCAGAACCAGAACCAGAACCAGAACCAGAATGGAAGAATGAAAAAAGGCAAACAAAACGGGAAGAAGAAGAAATAATGCGACTAGAAACAGAAGAAGCTTGGGAAAACATGCAACATGGAGCAGAAATAAGAACTACCTTCTTAGTAATGCAATCGATTCTTAGAAAATATATTCTATTCCCTTTATTCATAATAGCTAAAAATACTTTCTATTTCTTAAACTATGGAGTTTCTGACTGGGACGAGGATTTTGCGGAATGGGCGCAAGAAATACACATTCCAGTCACCCATGGGGGTGTTCCATTACAACTTAACGAACTTCCTATCTATTTTTTTTCAGAAGGTTTTGACATCAAAATATTATCTCCTTTCTCCTTGAAACCTTGGTGCAAATCTCAGCTACAAGCCTCTGGTAGAAATATAATAAAAAAGAAAAAAAAAAAACTAGATCTGGACTGTTATTTTTTAACCGTTTGGGGAATGGAGGCTGAAGCGGCTTTCGCTTCTCCCCGAACACAATCTTCTTCTTCTTCCCCGTTTGTTGTCTTTTTGAAACTCGTTTTAAAGAAACTCGGAATCAAAATGAAAAAAAATACAAAGAGAGTTCTAAAGGCTTTAGTACCCTATTTAAAAAGAGGAGCAAGCAAACTCTTAGACGTAAATGTAATTACATTAAGTGATTTGAAAAAATTATCTAAATCAAGTCAAATTCAAGACGAATCATTTACATTTACTCCAATTGGATCTATAGATTGTGAAAATGATTCAGAGTTAGACCTACAAATGAAGATTCTAACTGATAGAATCCGCTTAGTGAGAAATAAAAGGCAAAGCCTTGAAAAAGATCAAATCAAAGCAATTTCTGAAATAAAAAGTAGTATAAAAGAGTCTAATGTAGAATTAGATGTAGAATTAGAATCACAACTGCGAAAAACAAAAAATCCTTGGAAACTTTTCATAAGATTCATAAGAAGAAGTGTTCGATTAATCATCAGATTTCATTATTTTCTAAAAATTTTCATTGAAAAAAAATACATAGATATCTTTCTCCCTATTATTAATAGGATTAATATTGCCGGGATCAATATAAAAAATTTTGTTGAATCAACGATTGGGGAATACATTTCTAATATGATTGGGGAATACATTTCTAAAAATGAAAAAAAGAAATCTAAAGATGAAACAACTGAAAAACATATTCACTGTATTTCTATTTCGACTATCAAAAAGTCACGACCTACTAGGAATAAGAAGAATTTAAATATTTTTTATGACTTATCTTCCTTGTCGCAGGGATATGTATTTTTTAAATTATCCCAACTACAAGTTAGTAACTTGTCTAAGTTAAGATCCGTTCTTGAATATCACGGAACGTCTTTTTTTCTTAAGACCACAATAAAGGATTCTTTTGGAATACAAGGAATATTGAATTCCCAGCATAAGAAACTTCGAAGTTATGATCAATGGAAAAACTGGTTAAGAGGTCATTTTCAATACAATTCTCCCATTGCGTGGTCTAGGTTAATACCAGAAAAATGGCGAACTCGAGTCAATCAACGTTGGACGGCTGAAAATAAGGATCTAAAAAAATGGAGTTCAAATGAAAAAGACCTATTATTTTCATTTCATTACACATATAAAGTAGATTCCCGATCAGAAAAATTTCAAAAATGTTATAGATACGGTCTTTTATCAGATCAATTTATTAATTATGAAACGAAGAAAGACTCATCTATTACTGGACCACAATTACCAGTAATTGAGAACTTAAAATGGAGGTTCGCCATAGACCAATTTGATTTTGATTATGACAATCTGAATCTTTATCGCAAAAATACTGAGGACCTTTTTATGGAGCGTTATATAACAAGAACGAGAAGCCCTTTATATAGTTTAGCCCCTTTATATACTTTAGATAAAATTTTGGAAAGAATTTGGGAAATTAGGAAAGAAAAGCCAGATAGAAAATATTTGGATTTGGCAGATAGAAAATATTTGGATTTGGCAGATAGAAAATATTTGGATTTCGAGTGGCAAACCTTTGTTCTAAACGACGTACTAAAGGATGTAAAGGATAAGGATGATAATAAACTAAGGCTTTTGTACATTCGTTTGCATGAAAATATACAAGCTCTAGATAAAGAGCTACAAGATCTAACACAAGATCTAGGAATTATTAAACCCGGGAGACCCGAGCCCGACAAAATCTTTCGTGATTGGCTAAAACTAGTGAAAAAACCGTCGAAAATGAGAAAACTGAGAAAGCAAGCCCGAAAACAAAAAGAAAACTGTGCATCTTGGTTCTTCCCAGAATTGATTCTCTATTTTAAAGAATATAGACTGAACGCTTGGACTACACTTAAGAGAATAATGTTTCTAAATTTAACTCTTTATCCCTATGCACTAAAAGTTCGACCAAACCCAAACCCGGGTTACGCTTTGAAGAAAAAAGGAACTGCTCTTGCTAGAGCTCTGAGAGCATTTTTGAGTTTTCAACTGAAGTGGTACAATGAGGTTGTGGCACAAAGAACCGTCAATATGCTCGTGCCAATTAGCTACCTGGTGGAGGGGGGAAAAGCTCGGGTGCAGGGGAGAAAAGCTCGCAAAAGGTTGGCCAATTCCACGATAATCTCTCTGCGAACGGAAAGATTCAGTCCAAATCAATTAAAGCTTGATGACGGCCCGCTATTTCTGGAAGAAGACGCGCATCGACTTGGGGTACTGGTTCTAAGCTGCCCGCGTGTGCTTAATGGTTTTCGGAAAACGAAAAAAACGATTCTCAATGATATACTAACCATTCCATTCATTGATCGAAGCATGGAACTAATTGGGGTTGATGAATCCATTATAAGCCATCAAACAATAGGAGGAAATAGAGAGAAAAATCATTATGATTTGCTTGATGATTTGCTTGTTCCTGAAAATATTTTATCATCTAGACGTCGTAGAGAATTGAGAATTCTAATGTCTTTCAAATCTAAAAATAGGAAAGGTGTGGATAGAAATCTAGTATTTTCCAACGAGACTAAGATAAGAAACTGGAGTCCATCTTTGAAGGAAAGTAAACATCGTGATAGAGATAAAAATGAATTAGAATTAATGAAATTAAAGTTCTTTCTTTGGCCTAATTATCGATTAGAAGATTTAGCTTGTATGAATCGTTTTTGGTTTAATAGCAATAATGGGAATCGTTTCAGCATGTTAAGAATCTATATGTATCCGCCATTAGAATGGCGGGAATCATTTGAGGATGTTAAAAATCTATTTGTATCCACGATTCAAAATTTGAAAATTCGTTGATGGTACTTTCATATACCCTATCTTCTCTAACATCTAGGGTATATGAAAGTAAACAAAACAGCAGAACATATGCCTTGTCTTACATCCCAATTTCATCTAAAGTCTAAGATACTCAGTCAACGACGTATTAATTAGATCTACAAATGTCTCACGGAAATCTTCGTAATTTTAGGTTTCAGTTATTCGCTTTTGTGAGTGTCAAAACCATCTTTTTGTATCTCTATTCGTCGAATCTAATTCAAAATTAGATTCATTCATCTTATGTTAATTGATAAAATAAGGAATCCCTAAAGAAATTCTGATTCTTGTGTCTACTGCATTAAAATAGTTGGTATTATTATTACTGATCACTAAAATCCATATCTGTTCTATAAAAAAGGGAAGGGGAGGAAATTCTTTTATGATAAAAAAAGCATTCGTTTCAATTATTTTGGCAAGAGGAAACCAAAGAAAAGAGGGGGTCTGCTGAATTTCAAATAGTGAATTTTAAGATACGAAAACTGACTTCACATTTGGAATTGCACAAAAAAGACTATTTGTCTCAGAGAGGCCTGCGAAAAATTCTGGGAAAACGTCAACGGCTGCTAGCTTATTTGTCAAAAAAAATAAAATACGTTATAAAGAATTAATTGATCAGTTGAATATTGGAGAGACAAAAGCTGGTTGAAGAGTCGGTTTGAATTTTTCGCTTCAACCTTAATGAACTTCTTTTCACTTTCAGCAATTCATGGAAGAATGGATCGGGAAAAACTTATGACTACGCCAGCTACAAGAAAAGACCTCATGATAGTCAATATGGGTCCTCACCACCCATCAATGCACGGCGTTCTTCGACTCATTGTTACTCTAGATGGGGAAGATGTTATTGACTGTGAACCAATATTGGGTTATTTACACAGAGGTATGGAAAAAATTGCGGAAAACCGAACAATTATACAATATTTGCCTTATGTAACACGTTGGGATTATTTAGCGACTATGTTCACAGAAGCAATAACTGTAAATGCACCAGAGCAGTTAAGCAATATTCAAGTACCTAAAAGGGCCAGCTATATCCGAGTCATTATGTTGGAGTTAAGTCGTATAGCTTCGCATTTGTTATGGCTTGGCCCTTTTATGGCGGATATTGGGGCACAAACCCCCTTCTTCTATATTTTTCGAGAAAGAGAGTTGATATATGACCTATTCGAAGCTGCCACTGGGATGCGAATGATGCATAATTTTTTTCGTATCGGAGGGGTGGCTGCTGATTTACCTTATGGATGGATAGATAAATGTTTGGATTTTTGCGATTATTTTTTAAGAGAGGTTGCTGAATATCAAAATCTTATTACACACAATCCTATTTTTTTAAAACGAGTTGAGGGGGTAGGCATTATTGGCGGAGAGGAAGCGATAAATTGGGGTTTATCGGGACCAATGCTACGAGCTTCCGGAATACAATGGGATCTTCGTAAAGTTGATCAGTATGAGTGTTACGACGAATTCGACTGGGAAGTCCAATGGCAAAGAGAGGGAGATTCATTAGCTCGTTATTTAGTCCGAATCACTGAAATGACAGAATCCATAAAAATAATTCAACAGGCTCTCGAAGGAATTCCGGGGGGGCCCTATGAGAATTTAGAAATGCGACGATTTGAGAGACTAAGGGATCCAAAATGGAATGATTTTGACTATCGATTTATTAATAAAAAACCCTCTCCAACTTTTGAATTATCGAAGCAAGAACTTTATGTGAGAGTTGAAGCCCCAAAAGGAGAATTGGGAATTTTTATGATAGGAGATAAGAGTCTTTTTCCTTGGAGATGGAAAATCCGACCACCTGGTTTTATCAATTTGCAAATTCTTCCTCAGCTAGTTAAAAGAATGAAATTGGCTGATATTATGACGATATTAGGTAGCATAGACATCATTATGGGAGAAGTTGATCGTTAAAATGATAATTGATACAACAGAAGCACAAGCTATCAACTCTTTTTCTAGATTGGAATCCTTCAAAGAAGTCGCTGGAATCATATGGATGCTTGTCCCTATTTTGACTCTTGTATTAGGAATCACAATAGGTGTACTAGTCATTGTTTGGTTAGAAAGAGAAATATCTGCAGGGATACAACAACGTATTGGACCTGAATACGCGGGTCCTTTAGGAATTCTTCAAGCGCTAGCAGATGGTACAAAATTACTTCTCAAAGAGAATCTTCTCCCATCTCGAGGAGATATTCGTCTATTTAGTATCGGGCCATCCATCGCAGTCATATCAATTCTACTAAGTTATTTAGTAATTCCTTTTGGCTATCATCTTGTTCTAGCCGATCTCAGTATTGGTATTTTTTTATGGATTGCAATTTCAAGTATTGCCCCCATTGGACTTCTTATGTCAGGATATGGATCAAATAATAAATATTCCTTTTTAGGTGGTTTACGAGCCGCTGCTCAATCAATTAGTTATGAAATCCCATTAACTCTATGTGTGTTATCAATATCTCTACGTGTGATTCGTTAAGACATAAAATGGACCCTACTTCTTTACCTTTCTAGGAGGGACCTTTCATGAGTTGAATAGAGAGTTTCATTTTTTATTCATCATTCGGGTTGATGAACTAAACCAAATAGTTATATGAGTGAAAGAAACGGCTTATAAAATTGCAGTAAAAAGATTGAGTCTCATTTTCTATGTACAAGAGTTAAGTAAAAGTAACCATAAACATTAGAAACTGTTTACCCCAAGATTGATTAATTAGTGATCATGGCTTGAAGCGGGTGCAAAAGATCAACTGTATGGGATTTTTACTATCTATTCTCATAGATGTATTACCCTAATGGGCGATTAGCAAAGGAGGTGGATGGTTATAGGAACACCAAGGTACACAAAGGATTCGTAATAGAGATTATGTAAGTCATTCAACAGGATTTTTCTGTGCATAAAAGGAATTCTGATGGGGGCTTTAAGTTGGTAGAAATGATGAAGAAGTACTTCCCCTGATTCCGATCCAGAGTCTACTCCTATCCACTGATTAAGTAAATAACTATCAAGAACGAAGGAATCCTTTACTTTGTTTCAAGTCCCTTTTTCTGAGAAAGGAGAATAGGAACGAAAAAAATCAAATAGAAAGAATAGAATTGCACTAAAAAGAAAGAGATCTTTTTTTATTCTTTACTTTTCTCTTTTCTCTATTTACTATTTAGAGAGATCAAATTCTTGTCAGAATTTGTGAACTAATGCGATGCCTAATTGTTTTTCGTAATCGAAAATGCTAGGTTGAAATATCTAGGAATATTATGACAAGAAAGATTTTATTGAAAGCTTAAGTTATTACTCAACAAAGAAAAATGCAAATTCTTAAAAGAGAAGATCAATTCCGAAGCGCTTTATTTTCAATATAGCAGACAGAATTTCATTATCTAATATCTAATTTGGGACTTTACGGTAGATTTGGATTCTACCTATCCTGCGAATCTATCAAGATAAATAATAGCGAACGGGTCCTTAGATTTATTTGTGACCTTTGAGGAGCCGTATGAGATGAAAATCTCATGTACGGTTCTGTAATAGCAATGGGGACAGTGATGTTATCATCGACTATGATTATCTAATAGTTCAAGTACAGTTGATATAGTTGAAGCGCAATCAAAATATGGTTTTTGGGGATGGAATTTGTGGCGTCAACCTATAGGGTTTATCGTTTTTTTAATTTCTTCCCTAGCCGAGTGTGAGAGATTACCTTTTGATTTACCAGAAGCAGAAGAAGAATTGGTAGCAGGTTATCAAACCGAATATTCGGGTATCAAATTTGGTTTATTTTATGTTGCTTCGTATTTGAATCTCCTAGTTTCTTCATTATTTGTAACAGTCCTTTACTTGGGGGGTTGGAATCTTTCCATTCCGTACATATTCGTTCCTGGGCTTTTTGAAATAAATAAAGCGAGTAGAGGCTTTGGAACAATAATGGGTATCTTTATTACATTAGCTAAGACTTATTTATTCTTGTTCATTCCTATCACAACAAGGTGGACTTTGCCGAGACTAAGAATGGACCAACTATTAAATCTCGGGTGGAAATTTCTTTTACCCATTTCTCTAGGTAATCTATTATTGACAACTTCTTCCCAACTTCTTTCACTGTAAAGCAATACCAGATTTTAGATTCACGACTTGTCTCAAACAAGAGAAAGAAACAAAGATTCCATTTTGTATTTATAGGTATTCACGATATGTTCTCTATGGTAACTGAGTTCATGAATTATAGTCAACAAACAGTACGAGCTGCCAGATACATTGGTCAAAGTTTCATGATTACCTTATCACACGCGAATCGTTTACCTGTAACTATTCAATACCCCTACGAAAAATTGATCACATCAGAGCGTTTCCGCGGTCGAATCCATTTTGAATTTGATAAATGCATTGCTTGTGAAGTATGTGTTCGCGTATGTCCTATAGATCTACCCGTTGTTGATTGGAAATTGGAAACAGATATTCGAAAGAAACGATTGCTTAATTACAGTATTGATTTTGGAATATGTATCTTTTGTGGAAATTGCATTGAGTATTGTCCAACAAATTGTTTATCAATGACTGAAGAATACGAACTTTCTATGTATGATCGTCACCAATTGAATTATAATCAAATTGCTTTGGGTCGGTTACCAATGTCAGTAATCGACGATTACACAATTCGAACAATTTTGAATTTGCCTGAACTGAACTAAAAATGCTTGATTCAAGCATCATTCCCAAGAAATCTGCTTTGGGCTAAAAGAATGAGGCTTTTTTGCTTTTTTTGCTTGGTGAATAACTACAAATCGAAAGCTTAATTGGTGAGAATCGTGGTTTAATTTGGATTGAAAAACCCTTTCTCTATTTGAATTTCAGAATATTTAGAATCTCATTCAATTCAAATTAAGAAAAACATATTATACAGAATGACTTCTTTTTCCTGGTCAGGTCAATAAAGTTATGAAAGATTTCGATTTATTTATCTCTTATTTTTATATACAATGGATTTACCTGGACCAATACATGATTTTCTTTTAGTCTTTCTAGGATTGGGTCTTATATTAGGAGGTCTAGGAGTGGTCTTACTTCCCAATCCAATTTATTCTGCCTTTTCGTTGGGATTCGTTCTTGTTTGTATATCCTTATTCTATATTCTATCGAATTCCTATTTTGTTGCTGCTGCGCAGCTCCTTATTTATGTAGGAGCCATAAATGTTTTAATCATTTTTGCTGTGATGTTTATGAATGGTTCAGAATATTATAGGGATTTTCGTCTTTGGGCCATTGGCGATGGACTTACTGCGCTGGTTTGTACAAGTCTTTTTGTTTCATTAATTACTACTATTCCAAATACGTCGTGGTATGGGATTATTTGGACTACAAAATCAAGCCAGATTCTAGAGCAAGATTTGATAAGTAATAGTCAACAAATTGGGATTCATTTATCAACAGATTTTTTTCTTCCATTTGAACTCATTTCAATAATTCTTTTGGTTTCGTTAATAGGTGCAATTGCTGTAGCTCGCCAATAAGAAATCTTTTGAACTCGGGATCCAAATAAAACTAGGTTCTGAGTTATCAGATTCAGTGCCCTTCAATTCTACTCGAATTCATATATAAACTAGAAAAAGTTGAGTTCTATCTATTACTAATCTATTCGTTTCTCCTGTTATTCTTATATTCGATTCAATCGAATCGGCTAGAAT